TATGGTATCAATTTAGGTTAGGGTCTATGATTTAAAAAAAGCTGTTCGTTCTATAGAAGGATTCCCATTTCAGTCGATTTCATTCAATTCAACGATTGACCAAAAGAAAATTTTATTAAATAATAAAATAAATTGCATGAACTTAGCTCAATCAAATACTGATATTGATTTTTGATTTTTATGCAATGATTTGTTCTAATAAATTCGTCCATTTTGATTGGATCCATGTGAGATAATGATAAATAAAAGGAAGAGACGAATTTACAAAAAACGATATTAAAAAAAATGATTAGGAAAAAATAAGGGGAGGGGGGTAGAATTAGGTATATGGAATCTAATGGCTATAAGCCAACTCTTGTCTATCCTTTGAGGAATAATTCTAGGACCCGATTGAATCTAAGATATGAATAGTAGGTTTACGTTATGTAAGAAACACATGTATATGGGATATTAGATATTGACTAGTTATATATGAACTCAAAATATATCTAATCCAGCCTATTACTGTGGATTTAGATAGGGATTCCAATAGAAGAATAGAAGTTCTTATGTTTCGTCTTTGACTCTGAATTGAATGAATAAAGAGCTAAAATAAAGACAAAAACGAAGAATTCAAAGCAAAGAATGAGTTGGAAAAAAGAAATGGAAGAACAAAGTATGCGCGTATTCACAAAAATCCAGTGGATAGGAACTAAAAAAAAGATATCGAAATCGTTTTGACGGTTCAATAATATTCTCACTTCCATTCGGAGTTCTTAGTTACTTCGGCAGGTTGAATATTAGCGATGGAATAATATAATTAAGTCAAAATTCATTGGATGATTGTATCATTAACCATTTCTTTATTTTGGTGCGAGGAACTTATCATGAATCCACTGATTTCTGCCGCTTCCGTTATTGCTGCTGGGTTGGCTGTCGGGCTTGCTTCTATTGGACCTGGAGTTGGTCAAGGTACTGCTGCAGGCCAAGCTGTAGAAGGTATCGCGAGACAACCCGAGGCAGAGGGAAAAATACGAGGTACTTTATTGCTTAGTTTGGCTTTTATGGAAGCTTTAACAATTTATGGGCTGGTTGTAGCATTGGCACTTTTATTTGCGAATCCCTTTGTTTAATCCTATAAACATGAGAATTACGTATTTTTTTTTTTTCTTATTTTATGGCTTGGGACTTACTCCTCGCTTTTTCGAATTATATCAAGATTTCACCCCTACAATTACTTATTCGTTGGGACACTAATCCATGGGAAGGATTAATTTGAGGATCAGGAATTATCACACTGACTCGCTTTCTTCCTTCCCCTTCTTAGTTCAAGAGAAACCCTTTTTATTGTTTTATTGTTTAAAGGAGTGTTGCAACAAATGAGGTATTTTGCCATTGACATGAAACCCGCCCCCTAATTCTAATAAGTCTCATTATTATTGGGAATTTTCAATTGAAAAAAAAAACATTTCTAGCTAACATAGAATATATTTTTGACTCCGTTTAGACATAGGTAAATGAAAATTCATAATAATGAATAATTTAATAATAAATTGAATAGTATTCAATTAATAATTTATTAATTTATTAAATAATTTATTAAATAAAAAAAGAAAAAAGAAATATATAGAATTAGAATAATTAGAATAATATAAATAGGATAGAATAGAATAAATGCAAAAGGAGTCAGAGTGATATAATACAAAAAAAAGAACCGAGTTCTTTTTTTTTTTAGTCTATCTAAAATAAAATAGGAGATCATATGAAAAATGTAACCGATTCTTTCGTTTCCTTGGGTTACTGGCCATCCGCCGGGAGTTTCGGGTTTAATACCGATGTTTTAGCAACAAATCCAATAAATCTAAGTGTAGTCCTTGGTGTATTGATCTTTTTTGGAAAGGGAGTGTGTGCGAGTTGTTTATTTCAAGAATAGGCTGGATTCACCCAGTTGCACTTTTTTTCATTATAACTAGGAAAGAAAAGAGTGCATGATCCCGCGAATTACTTCTGAATAAATTGAAAATCTTATTTAAGTTAAGAACCATAGCATTTCGTGATTCATTGGTACATCGACTTTGATTCTCTATTAACCAATAATCTGGGACCATTAACATGGTTAAGGCCAAACCGTTTGAAGTTCAGATGCAGCAGGGTACTCTTTCTACTACTATGTTAATAAATACAGAACTATTTTCAAAACAAAAATGTTTTTTTCGATATAAAACACTCATGTCGATAAAACGCTTTGAGCCCCTTTTTCCAATGCTGAATCGATGACCTATGTATAAAGTGAGAAGAATTCTTTGAATTTGAAGAAAAAAAAGAAACAACTTTGCTGACAAATTACAATTATACATTAGACAATTCTAAGTACAATTATACAATTAGAAATTCGAAATTATATGTAAATTTTTTATTTATTATTTTTTTATTATACTTTTTAGTTTTTTGATATATTTTCTATTTTGGTCTTTGGTCAGAAGAATCCTCCGAATATTCTGGTCTTGGATTAGTGATCAGT